CCTCCCACATGTTCCCCCAACAGATGACCAACGGGTCCTCGCACCCTCTGACTCAACCCGGAAGGGAGGAAAGAGGTTCGTGTTCCCCTTCCAAAGTAAGTCATCTTTGCCCAAGACCCGCAGACGACTCTCCAGCGGTTTCATTCCTTGGGTCAACCAATTTATGTTTTTTGTTTTAGAGTGAGCGCCTCCCTTTAGACTCCCTACCGTGCCGACCCAATTGATTTACGGTGGGCATCCGTCGCTCATTCCTTTGTCCTTCTCCCCATGGTCAGATAGTCCCCCTCGTGCTTACTCCCGATCCGAAGCACCCCTTTTCCATTCATAGAGAGATCCTATCGTCAAAATCAATAAAAAGGCCATCATGGACCAAAATCCAAACAGATCAATCTTGTTGGGAGGTACTGCCCAAGGAAAAGAAAAGGTGACTTCCGGATCAGGGATAATAAATAAAATGGAAACCGGATAAAATCGTATATCGAAACGACTTCTGGCATCACCGGAGGGATCGGAACCACATTCGTGGGCCGACAATTTTTCTGGATAGGTCGAACTATTGGAAGAAAATGGAAAAGGAAGACCGAGTGGGATCAAAGAAACTAGCAGACTGATCAATAAAAAGATACAAATAGGGGCAAATTCCGACATCACCACGGCCCACTTCGTTCTCTCGCTCTGCTCGCGGAGCGGCATACCGAAAATAAGGATACGAAGTAGGGGCTGTACGGAGAGGAAGCACGAGGCTCGACTGTACGGAAAGGAGATAGTCGCACGAGGCTCGACTGATAAGGAGAGGAAGTGGGCTCGACTGGGCCCGGTGACCGAGGATAGGATACCGGACGGTAGGCTACGAAGTAGGTGAGACGATAGTAGAAGGGCTAGGTAGGTGAGGTGATAACCGAAGAGACGTTAGTCGACGGGAAGACGATAGTCATAGGCGTTAGTGAGGTAGGTGAGACGTTAGGAGAAGGCTACGAAGCCAGGTAAGTAAGCCCATCAACCATGGCGGATAGTACGCCAGAAGCGAGGCCAGTCCGACGATAAGCCCAGATTCTCAACTGAGACCCTCATTTCCTCCGAAATGGGTCCCATGTCCGGGAAAAAAAGCATTGCGAAAGAGTCTGCCCCGGGACGCGGAAAAACCCCGCCGCGTTGTAGGACGAGGTGCACCAACTTATTATTCGCTTCCTCTCCAATAAGTTCCACAGCCGCCTGGTAGGCTGCGGGCGACCTATCCAGCAGGTCTAGGCATATTCTGCTTCCCGCTTCTACATCGATGAAGTTCAGGATCCAGTGAAACCGAACTTCCATGTATAATTTAAATAACAGGCTATAGGCATTATAGAGATCTAAAGTGTGCGCTCGATCGAGTCGAAGCGCCCACTCGGGCCTATAGACGGATTCGCGCACCACCCCCCGCATGCCCCGGCCACTCATTCCAGAAGTGGGGATTCTCCCGCGGCGTATCCAACCCACCCCACTCCCTACAGGGCATGCCAGGATCCAGTACTATTCCTACGTCTAGTAGGTTCATGGCACCCATCGACAGATTCATTAGATCCATATCCATCAAACAAAAATAAAAGTTGTCCGGATGTCTCCCCGCCTCCTTGGCCGTGTGGAACATGGATGAGCATTATGCCATTCCCATTTCACATATTTCCCGAGAGCTAGTTGTGATCTCCGATTTCATTTCCATATTATGGAAACTTAGAGAATCCATTACATTACAGACTGGAGTTTTGGGTAAGACTTTCCGAGGTTGGTGTTGATCCGAAATTTAGACAGAAATGGAATTGTGGTACTGGGATCTTGGGTAGAAACAGGTGATATTTTAGTAGGTAAATTAACGCCTCAGGCGGCGAATGAATCATCGTATGCCCCAAAGGATAGATTATTACGAGCCATACTTGGTATTCAGGTATCCACTGCAAAGGAAACTTCCCTAAAACTACCCGGGTTATCGATGTGAGATGGATCCAGAAAAAAGGAGGTTCCAGTTATAATCTAGAAATGATTCGTATATATATTTTACAGAAACGTGAGATCAAAGTAGGTGATAAAGTTGCTGGAAGACATGGGAATAAAGGTATTATTTCCAAAGTTTTGCCTAGACAAGATATGCCCTATTTGCAAGATGGAACACCGGTTGATATGGTCTTCAATCCATTAGGAGTACCCTCACGAATGAATGTGGGACAGATATTTGAATGCTCGCTTGGGTTAGCAGGAGATCTGCTAAAGAGACATTATAGAATAGCACCCTTTGATGAAAGATACGAGCAAGAGGCTTCAAGAAAACTAGTGTTTTCCGAATTGTATGAGGCCAGTAAGCAAACAAAAAATCCATGGAAGCAGAATTTTTGATGGAAGAACAGGGGATCCTTTCGAACAACCAGTTCTAATAGGAAGGTCTTATATCCTTAAATTAATTCATCAAGTTGATGATAAAATCCATGGACGTTCTAGTGGACATTACGCACTTGTTACACAACAACCCCTTAGGGGAAGAGCGAAGCAAGGAGGGCAACGAGTGGGAGAAATGGAAGTTTGGGCTCTAGAGGGATTTGGTGTTGCTCATATTTTACAAGAGATGCTTACTTATAAATCTGATCATATCAGAGCTCGTCAAGAAGTGCTTGGTACTACGATCATTGGAGGAACAATACCTAGTCCCGAAGATGCTCCAGAATCCTTTCGATTGCTCGTTCGAGAACTACGATCTTTGGCTTTGGAACTGAATCATTTCCTTGTATCTGAGAAGAACTTCCAGATTAAGAGGAAGGAAGCTTGATCTGAATCAATAAGAATTTCTATTCTATGATCGACCGATATAAACATCAACAACTTCGAATTGGACTAGTCTCTCCTCAACAAATAAGTGCTTGGGCCAACAAAACTCTACCTAATGGGGAAATTGTTGGAGAGGTCACAAAACCCTATACTTTTCATTACAAAACTAATAAACCAGAAAAGGGTGGATTGTTTTGTGAAAGAATCTTTGGACCTATAAAAAGTGGAATTTGTGCTTGTGGAAATTATCGAGTGATCGGAACTGAAAAGGAAGACACAAAATTTTGTGAACAATGCGGGGTTGAATTTGTCGATTCTCGGATACGAAGATATCAAATGGGATACATCAAACTCGCATGTCCAGTGACTCATGTGTGGTATTTGAAACGTCTTCCTAGTTATATTGCGAATCTTTTAGATAAACCCCTTAAGGAATTAGAGGGTCTAGTATACTGCGATGTGTGATTTGATCAAAATTTACATTTTACAGATTCGAGCGGATAAACTGTCATCCTATGAAATCTGATTGGGATGCCCCTAACTCTGACATGTATCTTGGAAGGAGTAACATGAAGCTCAGAATTCTGGGTGTATTCAATTACTTCCAAATGAAAAAAAAAGGGTAATTGATCCATGGTCGATTCAGTAATAGATAAATAGGAATTGCTATATATACCTCGTGAAAAAAGAAAAAAATACGGAATTAGACATTCCTTTTTTTGAGAAAGGGATTCTATTGAAGTAAGCAAATATAATATCACATGGTTACAAGAGTATATCCATCGCATATATGCTTCAAAGAACATTATTGTATAACCGGCGAGGTGAGTAGAGACCTAAAAGATCAAATCGAACAATATATAGACAAGTAAATATAGACAAATAAATCCCTTATGAGTTCCAAAATTTTTCGTTAAGAAGATCCCATCGGGAAGTAGACTACTCAATAATTTCACATTTTTAATTTATGTTGTAATTGAATAAGTGATTCAAAAAGTGAAAGGCAAAATGAATGAAATCCATATATTTTCGTTGATCCTCACTGGGAACTTGAGTAAGGAGTAGCTCCTTGTGGGGTTTTCCCGAATCGAACAAAAAAAAGAAAGAATTCCTTTCTTTACTTTATTTGAATTTGTTGTAACTACTTGAGCCGGATGAGACGAAACCCTCATGTCCGATTTTTAAGGACTAGGAACCTATCTCAATTTTTCTTTTGCGAGGCCCATAGCTAAAAAACCAACTTTCTTACGATTACGAGGTTTATTCGAATATTAAATCCAATCCTGGAAATATAGCATCCCACTTTTTTTTACTACCCAAGGTTTCGAAACATTTAGAAATCGAGAAATATCTACTGGAGCAGGTGCTATCAGAGAGCAATTATCAGATTTAGATTTACGAATTATTACAGATAATTCGTTGTTAGAGTGGAAGGAATTAGGAGACGAAGAATCTACTGGGAATGAATGGGAAGATAGAAAAATTAGAAGAAGAAAGGATTTTTTGGTTAGACGGATGGAATTAGCTAAACATTTTATTCGAACAAATGTAGAACCAGAACGGATGGTTTTGTGCCTATTACCAGTTCTTCCTCCCGAGTTAAGACCAATCATTCAGATAGATGGCGGTAAACTAATGAGTTCGGATATTAACGAACTCTATAGACGAGTTATTTATCGGAATAATACTCTTACAGATTTATTAACAACAAGTAGATCTACGCCAGGGGAATTAGTAATGTGTCAGGAGAAATTAGTACAAGAAGCCGTGGATACACTTCTTGATAATGGTATTCGCGGACAGAAGGACGGTCATAATAAAGTTTATAAGTCCTTTTCGGATGTAATTGAAGGCAAAGAGGGAAGATTTCGAGAGTTGGTAAACGAGTCGATTATTCAGGACGTTCGGTTATTGTCGTGGGTCCTTCACTTTCATTACATCAATGTGGATTACCTCGAGAAATAGCAATAGAGCTTTTCCAGACATTTGTAATTCGTGGTTTAATCAGACAACATGTTGCTTCCAACATAGGAATTGCTAAAAGTAAAATTAGAGAAAAATAACTTATTGTATGGGAAATACTTCAAGAAGTTATGCAGGGACATCCTGTATTGTTGAATAGAGCACCCACCCTACATAGATTAGGAATACAGGCATTCCAACCCGGAGGGACGTGCTATTTGTTTACATCCATTAGTTTGTAAGGGTTTTAATGCAGATTTTGATGGGGATCAAATGGCTGTTCATGTACCCTTATCCTTGGGCGGAGGCTCGTTTACTTATGTTCTCTCATATGAATCTCTTGTCTCCAGCTATTGGGAACCCTATTTCCATACCAACTCAAGATATGCTTATTGGACTCTATGTATTAACCCTCGGGAACCCCCGAGGTATTTGTACAAATAGGTATAGTAATTGCGGAAACTCTCAAAAGGAAATAATTTGCAATAATAACCCTAAGCGCATGAACATGAAAGAGAAAGAATCTTATTTTTCTAATTCCTATGATGCACTTGGAGCTTATCGTCGAAAACAAATCCATTTAGATAGTCCCTTGTGGCTCCGATGGAAATTAGATCAACGTGTTATTGGCTCAAGAGAAGTTCAATATGAATCTTTGGGTATATATCATGAGATTTATGGGAACTATCTAATAGTAAGAAACATAAAAAAAAAAATCCGTTGTATATACATTCGAACCACTGTTGGTCATATTTATTTTTATCGAGAAATAGAAGAAGCCATACAGGGCTTTTGTCGGGCCGCCAGCTAAACTAAAAATTGATGTGTGGGTCTTTTTTCTTTTCTAGTTTAACTGACCGGAAATTTCTACGTGAATCGAGATTGAGGAAAGGAAGTTTTCAAATCACTGACTCAAACCCATTGTCGAATCCTACTCAATAGAATACGGAGGTAGTACTTATGGCAGAACAGGCCGATCTGGTCTTTCACAATAAAGTGATAGATGGAGCTGCCATGAAAAGACTTATTAGCAGATTAATAGATCACTTCGGAATGGCATATACATCACACATCCTGGATCAGGTGAAAACTCTGGGTTTTCGACAAGCCACTGCTACATCTATTTCATTAGGAATTGATGATCTTTTAACAATACCTTCTAAGGGATGCTTAGTCCAAGATGCTGAACAACAAAGTCTTATTTTGGAGAAACACTATCATTATGGGAATGTACACGCAGTAGAAAAATTCGAACATGGATTTGAGACAAAATACAAATTTTCGTATGACAAATCCTTCTAATCCAGTCCATTTAATGTCTTTTTCAGGAGCTAGAGGAAATGCATCTCAGGTACACCAATTAGTGGGTATGAGAGGGGGACCCACAAGGACAAATGATTGATTTACCTATTCAAAGCAATTTACGCGAAGGACTTTCTTTGACAGAATATATAATTTCTTGCTACGGAGCCCGTAAAGGAGTTGTCGATACTGCTGTACGAACACCGGATGCTGGATATCTCACGCGTAGACTTGTTGAAGTAGTTCAACACATTATTGTACGTAGAAGGGATTGTGGCACTATCCGAGGTATTTCTGTAAGTCCTCAAAAGGGTTGACCGAAAATCTTTTTATCCAAACATTAATTGGTCGTGTATTAGCGGATGATATATATATGGGTACGCGATGCATTGCCACGCGGAATCAAGATATTGGTATTGGACTTGTTAATCGATTCATAACTTTTGGAGTACATCCAATATTTATTAGAACTCCTTTTACTTGCAGAAGTACATCTTGGATCTGTCAATTATGTTATGGTAGGAGTGCCACCCATGGTGATCTGGTTGAATTGGGGGAAGCCGTAGGTATTATTGCAGGTCAATCAATTGGAGAACCGGGAACTCAACTAACATTAAGAACTTTTCATACTGGTGGAGTATTCACGGGCGGTACTGCCGAACATGTACGAGCTCCTTCTAATGGCAAAATAACATTCAATGAAGATTTGGTTCATCCCGCGCGTACTCGTCATGGACATCCTGCTTTTCTATGTTCTATAGATCTGCATGTAACTATTCAAAGTCAGGATATTTTACATAATGTAAATATTCCACCAAAAAGTTTGATTTTAATTCAAAATGATCAATATGTAGAATCAGAACAAGTGATTGCTGAGATTCGTGTCGGAGCATCCACTTTGAATTTTAAAGAGAGGGTTCGAAAACATATTTATTCTGAATCAGAAGGCTGGAGTTGTTTATCACGCGCCTGAATATACCTATGGTAATGTTCATCTATTACCAAAAACAAGTCATTTATGGATATTAACAGTGGATATGTGTGGATCCAGTATAGTGTCTTTTTCCCTCCACAAGGATCAAGATCAAATCAATGTTCATTCTTTTTCACCGATTTGTCCACTATTAGTAGATAAAATAATTTCGTTCACTTCGGAATTTTAAATAATTCGATTAGGGGTTAGTACACAAAGATTTAAGGTCATTTCTTCAATTTTCTCTCCACTCCTATTCTAAGTTGGTAGCTTTCGCGGTAACTTCTTCGATGTTACCCACTAAATAGAAGGCCTGTTCGGGAAGACTGTCTAATTCTCCGGAAAGTATAAGTTGAAACCCTTTAATTGTTTCTGCCCCTGGAGAACCCGTAAATACTTCTGCTACGAAGAAGGGTTGTGATAAGAAACGTTCCATTTTTCGTGCGGCTCTTCGGATAATTCGTCCAAACCAAGGATAGCTATAATATCTTGAAGTTCTTTGTAACGCTGTAAAGTTTCCTTAACTCTTTGCGCAATTTCATAATGTTCCTCACCAACGATCCAAGGTTGGAGCATAGTTGATGTTGAATCTAAAGGGTCCACTGCTGGATAAATCCCTTTGGCAGCTAATCCTCTTGATAGTACGGTAGTAGCATCTAAATGTGCAAATGTCGTGGCAGGGGCAGGGTCGGTTAAATCATCTGCAGGTACATAAACAGCTTGAATGGAAGTTATTGATCCTTCTTTGGTAGAAGTAATTCTTTCTTGCAAAGAACCCATTTCCGTACTAAGGGTAGGTTGATAACCCACCGCGGAAGGCATTCTACCTAAGAGGGCAGATACCTCTGATCCCGCTTGAACGAATCGAAAGATATTATCAATGAATAGAAGTACATCTTGCTCATTAATATCCCGGAAATATTCCGCGGGCAGTCAAACCCACCCTCATACGGGCTCCCGGCGGCTCATTCATCTGACCATAGACTAAAGCGACTTTTGATTCTGCAATATTTTGTTCGTTAATAACTCCGGATTCTTTCATTTCCATATAAAGATCATTTCCTTCACGAGTGCGCTCGCCTACTCCACCAAATACGGATACACCCCCATGAGCTTTAGCAATGTTGTTGATCAATTCCATGATGAGTACTGTTTTACCCACTCCAGCCCCTCCAAAAAGTCCAATTTTTCCTCCAAGGAGCTAAAAGATCTACTACTTTAATACCAGTTTCAAAGATTGATAATTTTGTATCAAAAAAGCTAAAATCCATATAAAAAAAGGAAATAACAATATCCAATTTCGTCTATTCTTTTGCTAAAATCCATATAAAAAAAGGAAATAACAATATCCAATGATAAATAATGAATTAATTATAAATCGAATTTAAGTTCAAATTCTATAGCCTAATATGAATTAAATTCTATATAATGATAGATAAATGAGTCATACTTCCTCATTTTTGATTCTTATACTTGTGATTTTGTTGATACTTTGAAATTGCTATTTTTTAAAAAGGGTTAGTTGAACTTGAAAATGCAATTATTGAATGAGTAAATGATTGAATTCTATTTGGTCGGTTGGACGATATTGACTAAATTGAGTACTAACTTTCTTATGGATTCCATGCCTTATTGAATTAATCGATCCCGGACATTTTCTTTTCGATTCAGAAATATTCCCAATCAATTTTTACATATTTTACTTTATCATGATTATGAGAATGAGTCTTACTACTTCTGATCCTACGATTTCCGCACTTGAAGAAAAAAACCTAGGGCGAATTGTTCAAATTATTGGCCCCGTACTGGATGTTGCTTTTCCACCGGACCTAATATTTATAACGCTTTAGTAGTTAAGAGTCGAGATACTGATGGTCAGCAAGTAAATGTGACTTGTGAGGTACAGCAATTATTAGGAAATAATCGAGTTAGAGCTGTAGCTATGAGTGCAACAGATGGTCTGACGAGAGGAATGGCAGTGATTGACACGGGAGCTCCATTAGGTCTGCCATAGTACAGATGCTTGTTCTATTGGACAGGGAAGCGGAACGCGCCAGCACCTACAGCCCTTTCCTCTGCCGGGGACTTCCACGAAATGAAAACGGGCGGCATCGTCGTATGTTCGACATGTTTTGCCCTGGTGTAGGTACCGGAGTACTCCTATGGCCGATCTGTCACCCATACATTCTGAGCTTGGCCCCATCCCCCCCCCCTAATTTTAAAATGAGGGGTATCTTAGACAAGGAGATAAGTGTGTATACATTTATTGACCCACGAGTAGTACTACTACTCTATGGAACCGGTGTTTATCACGGTCATAGAGATTTCTGTTTTTTATATTTTGTAATATATGAGAGGGACGCATTGAGTGATGGGTTATATAATTGCATCATGAAAGATGTAATGACTGCAGGAGGGTTTGTTATAAAAGGAGGGGATAAAAGCAGTTATCAAACTAAAAGCATTGTGGATCAGTTTCTTCTAAATTATATTACTGACTTCCCAATTCACTGGAAGGGTTTCATTTCATCCCGTATAAGTGTAGACTATGATTTAAAGTGGGAGGGCCATATCATTGCATCATCTAAATTAATACCGGGTCGTATACATGTAGATGATGTTTCCATTTTAATCATGGGTGTGTTCAATATGCTATTAGGTGTACCCATAGAGAAGTTTCAATATGGGAAATTCACTATAGTATATACGATGCGTGAACCTGTAAAGGGTGGATCACCTATATCTAACACCTTAGGACCAGCTATATCTCTTTTATTAGCGGGTACTAAAAATACTATGATGGTAGATTACAGCGTGATGTGTTTGATTATACGACAGATTATGGGGTCAAGTGAACTTTATGAAGATTACCCCCTCGAATCCTTATCTCTACACTTCTTTTACTCCCCTAAAAGGCGTAATACTAAAAAAATGAAGTGGGAAGTTAGGGATCAATTCAAATTTGATAGATTGATGACCTTAGTTAAACAATTGGATATTCCCGATCATGAATATGAACAGAAAAAAGCTGAGAGAGTTAATAATAGTAATAGGACTAATTTAGATTTCAGTACTTTAATAAAGAGACTGAAACAAAAGGATAAACCCCCTAAGAGTTTTATAGTGGGTGACATCGAAACAGTCATGTTAAATGACATTCATACTCCTTATGCAGCAGGTTTCTTAGTAGTACACCCTGATTCTGAGGTAGAAAGTATATCCCACGATGACTTTACTATCCTTGTAGCTAGCGAGAGGGAGGGCAAAGAAACTTTTGAAGAAAAGAGTTTGAACCTCCTAAAATCATTTCACATAAAACTACTCAATGCCTTAAAGAGTAAGGCTTCTATATCAAAGAGTCCTATATCTGTTGTATACTTCCACAACCTTTCTCGCTTCGATGGAATTATTCTATTGAAATTCTATATTAACCTGGGTGATGATTATTCTGTTAAACCTGTGATTAGGAATAATCATGTTTACGAGATAGTGGTTTATCATAAAAATAAACTGCTTATCAGATTCAGAGACTCACTGAAGATTTTACCAGCCTCTCTAGAATCCTTAGGGAGAACCCTATGCCCTAATATTGGGTGTAAGAAGACTTTTGATCATACTAATTTCACCTTGGCGGAACTAGATAGTATGAAAAATGAAATAGTAGAGTATTTAACGCAAGATATCCGAATACTTGCGGGGGTTATGAGGAAGGCCCAAGAGATATTTATGTCGGGATATGGTCTTGATGTAGTGGATAGTATGACTATACCTTCTATGGCATTGAAAATCTTCCGTACGAAGTACTACAATGACAAACAGACCCCTATACACTCACTCACCTTAAATGAAGACAACTTTATTCGAACAGGATACTACGGTGGAAAGGTGGATATGTATAAACCACATGGTTATAATCTGTTTTTCTATGATGTGAACTCTCTTTATCCCTCAGTAATGAAAACTCGTCCCGGGGGTCAGGCATCTTACTGAACGAGATCTAGATAGTTTATTTGGGTTTGTTGAAGCTTTCGTCATTTGCCCTAATAACTTAGATCGACCGTTTCTTCCGTATAAGAAGGATGATTTGCTTATATTCCCTAAAGGGAAGTTCATAGGAGTTTACTTCACTGAAGAGCTGAAACATGCTAAATCTCTTGGATATCATGTATTTCCAATCAGAGGTTACATCTTTGAGGAAAAGCACATTATATTCAATTCCTTTGTTACTGACGCCTACGAAGCTAGAGTTAAAGCTAAGAAAGAAGGTAATGAACCCATGTCGTTCATATATAAGCTTATAATGAATAGCTTGTATGGGCGCTTCGGGATAAGCCCAGATTACACAACTACTGAAGTTTGCTCTAATAGCAGGTATTTGGAGCTTGTTGATCGTGAGGAAAGCATAATTTATTGTGAACGTTTAGTCAATGAATTGATGCTGGTGAACTCCTCAGACAGTAATGTGTGGAAACCATTCCGTAATGCAGCAGTTCATATATCAGCTGCTGTAACCGCTTACGCCAGGATCTTCATGGATCGATGGGTACAACGTGAGGACTGTTACTACACAGATACTGACTCAGTTGTATTATCATCTGAACTTCCAGAGTCAGAGGTAGGTCCGGATCTAGGTCAGATGAAGTTGGAATACAGAGTGAAAAGAGGGATTTTCTTATCTGCGAAAAGCTATATGCTAGACACAGAAGAGAATGGTATAATTTATAAACACAAGGGTGCTGGGAAATCATACGTTGATGAATCATGGTATGAAATGCAAATGAACCAGGCAATGATGAATGTAAAGAAAGATATTACGATAGAAAATATGTTTTCTATTAATTGGAAGAACCTTTATATATCCAAAAAAGTTACCCATCTATCATTAGGAACACGGCATAATATCAAGAGGAGGAACGTTTACAACGAGGGGGTTTGGACGGGTACCGAACCATTAGTTATTTTTCGTTTTGATCACTTTCATTTCCCATCATGGTACGTCGATGACTTACTCTCAAAAAAAATTGAGGGTGATACGAGATACTCTTACGTTGATACTTATTTTCAGAAAGAGGGAGATATTGATTCATCCGATATGGAAATATATGAGTCCATAAACCCCGATATAAACGTGTGTAGTGATGTAGAGAGCGATAAAGAACTCGACTAACACTAACACCTTCTGTTTCGGGTCATTTTTCGTTTTAATACGGGCATCATCAGAATCCTTGCCCCCCCTACCAATTAGCACAATCGTACCTTTTGCACAGTATTTTAGTAGGTATTATAGGGTTGTTATAAAGCTAGCTGGTTCCTCTCCCTAATCAGATCCTGCACTCCACTCGCTTTCTACTAAACGAGCGTCCAAGCTAATTGTGAGCGAGCGAAAGCCTGCCTGCCTTCTATTACATCTCCAATTGCTCAACAACCTTTCTAACTAGAACCCCCCGGGGGTTTGTAGGATTAATTGATTGGATACCCGATCACCATAATCTTTCAAAGGAACTGCTTCTACGACGATGGATAGGGGTCAGGTTTGGCATTCATGCCCCCTGCCCTCCAAACAGTATGGGAGCCTTTCAGCTCGTACTGCTCACACTCCCCAATCTTCACGGCACCTTCTCCACCAATGGGTCTCTTCAGACCGAAAATCCCGGCCACGTCGGAAAAGACCCACTGGCTTACTCCAATCCCTTCGCTTCGCGCCAGGCTTGGACCCCTACTCTCTCAATTCCCTTCGCCTCGCCATGCCACGTCATCTATAATGACCGGCGAGCCGGAGTGAGGCTCGACTGTAAGGAGAGGGTGTATGTACAGGAAGAAGGAGGCTGGTTATGCCCGTCTCCTTCCCATCATCTATATTGACCGAGAAGAGGGGGGAGGCTCTTATTGTTGATTATAGTAGCCCTGCCCGCTTATAGCCCTTTTTTTGTCTTTGGAAGGAAGAAGAGAGAGAGTGTCGCCGGAGCGGATCGTCGTCTTTGTAGAATAACAAAGAGTACGATCGTCGGACTGGCCCCCTTCACATGACCTAAAAAGAGAAAGAGGTCCATGCGTGCTACTATAAGGCCTCTAAACTCCTCCCTCAGGACACTGTTGCGTTGCCATGGGGACGGGGGGGACCCGACTTCCATAGGTCCTTGGTTCGACCTCCGGAGGAGAATTGAGGTCCTTGCGCGGGCGTCTCATCCCTGGCAACGTCGCTTGCTCTGTATGGAGTGCCCCGTGGTTCCTCAAGTGCCAGCCACAGAGAGGAATGCCATCCCCCGGGGCGCTATTTCCCACTAACCACTCGCTCGCCGGCCGCTCGGGCTCCGCGTTTCAAGTTCGTTATCCTAACCGTCTCCTCTGCTCTACCGGGAGCCTGGCCCCTTCGACTATCGTCTCAACTCCTACTTCCTATACCTCTACTTCGTATCCTTCGCGTCTCATCTACCGGCTCGCTTCTCCTATCGTCTCATCTACCGGCTCGCTTCTCCTATCGTCTCAACTACCGGCTCGGTTCGGTTATCACCTCACTCTCCTTATCAGTCTTTAGTGCCGCTGGTCGGACCTTCTTCTATCTTATTTTCTGCTTTACTCCTCGGCTCCCTACTGCTCCAGCCGCTCGCTGTAATAGCTTGTTGCTTATCGGGGGGATCGCACCCCGGGTGGTGTGGCTGAGCCAGAGTGGGCTCAGCAGTCGGCCTATGTATCCGGGCGCACGCGTAGAGGCATGATTAGTTCCACGAATCTCACTGCACTGACCATAGTAAACTCCTTCTCGTTGTACCAAAATGGAGGTTTGATTTGAACGACCAGGTACAGCATCACATTTTACACCTGAGGAAGGTACAGCCCAACTATGAGGTACATCAGCGGGTGTTACAATCATACGTAGATGACTTTTGGCTGGTACAACCACTCTATTGTCCACTTCTAATAAACGTGATTGACCCAATTCTGGATCATCTTCTGGAATCATATAACTGTCAAAAGTTAGGGAGTTTTCATCGGAACTGTTATAGTCTGAATACTCATAAGTCCAATACCATTGATGTCCCACCGCTTTGATAGTAATGGCTGGATCCACTACTACCTCGTCCATTGAGTATAACAGAGCAAATGATGGGAGGGCAATGAACATCAGGATGATACTCGGAAATATGGTCCGAATAATCTCTATAGTAGTTCCATGAACAATCCGTTGCGGGATTGGGTTTTTAGTCTCGTGGAAATGCCATAAAGCGCGAAGCAACATCCGGGATACGAAAACCAAAATAAGAATGAGGAAGAAAAAGATATCGTGATGTAAGTCATTTATTCCTTGCAGGAGAGGTGTTGCTGCGTCTTGAGATCCTAATTGCCATGGTTCCGCAGCATCACAAGGAGCGATTGTGAGGTGGTACAATGAAATAGGAGCGAGGTGGGAAAAGAGAAATGTGCCGAACACTAATACAAAAAGTAGATACATTTAGATAGAGTGTATTCAAATAAGGCCAAAAATCAGACAATAGTTATACGTTCGGAAGTTAGGTAGGTGAGGCTCGACTGTAAGGTCCGACCAGCGAGAGGAGTTGTGGTAGAGTGAGACCCATCAACCATGGCGGAGAGTATCCCGCAAGAAGCGATCCAAGCCCGAGGATAACCCCAGATTCTCAGCGGATACCCTCATTGCGGAGGAAATTGGTCCCATGTCAGGGAAAAAAACTCTTGCGAAAGAGTCCGCCCCGGGACGCGGAAAAGCCCCGAGGCGCATTAAGCGCGCATTCGCTTCCCTACCAATAAGGTCATAGGCCGCCTGGTAGGCTTCGGGCGACCTATCCAGCAGGTCGAGGAACACTCTGCGGAGGAACTCGGATCCGTCCGGATCTAAGGGATCTATCGCGTCGTTGAATCTAATCTCCGAATAAACCCCAAATAGCAGGCTGCGCGCGTGATAGAGTTCCAATGTGTGCGCTCGGTCGAGTCGAAGCGCCCACTCGGGCCTATAGACGGGTTCGCGCACCACCCCCCGCATGCCCCGGCCATTCACTCCAAAACTGTGGCCTCTCTCGGGGGGCAGGGAAGCCGTTCCACTCCAGGGGGAGGGCGTACGTCGCCTCTATCCCCAAATAAATCGTGAGTAATACACATGCTCCTAAGAGCACATATTTGATCAACGCCGTGGTCTCCGTCTTTGTTCTCTCCGTCAAAAAAGATCTAATTTTTAGCACTTGCTTGACTTTGTGAACAATCTCGGAAAAAGCAACTGAGGACATGCTAGGAACCATCACCATCACTCACTGCTACCCCAATTACTGGACACCTAAGTGTCAATATTCGTACCTTATCCGGAATGATTTCACCGAATACGACCCCGCACAGATACAATGTTTCCATTGCCCTGCACAGTGCCTTCTAGAGGTACCTGACACCAGCCTCGCTGTATACATAAGCCAATTTAGACTACTTTATTTCGGTATTGGTTACTAGTAGTCCTCCTTGAAATATGAAGGATAGCTTAGATTATATAGATAATTTTGAAAGAAGTCCAATTTGGATTACTCACTTCGGTTTTGGTTAACAGTAATCCTCCTTGTTTCGACTTGGTAAGTATCTATCAGTCGGAGTATTGGAGAATAGCTTTAATTACCATTAGATGACTTTATATAAGTGAGAGGTTAACAGCACTCTCACCCATCACCTAAGGAACTTCCCCTAGTTTAGAATGGAGGCAAATACGCTCTATTTACCTTAACATCCTTCTCCTAATTTCCTAAAATAGAACTTCCTCATACATAACTCCCTTCGCTCTTACCAACATAACTTCCACTAGTTTGGAATGGAGGTAAGTGTCTAGCTCACCTTAACATTCTCTTCATGTCATATGTATTCAACCCTCCTGGTACCAAGTAGTAATCACTGAGAAGTGCAAGTGCTATTACAAACAAATGCTTAACGCTCAGAAAATAATAAAATAGTATAGCATATTACCAAAAAAAAAGAATGGTTTAGCTAATACTTCGTCCCACACAACGAATCAATTAGCTTAATTTCCGCAGCACCAGCTAAAAACAAACAGATTTGTCCATCTGTAATGGGAATAACATTGGTTGGGATATATGCCGATACGTCTCCAGCTTGTGTTTCAATGACAGGTAAGGCCGTCAAGCTACCCGCTCCTGTCTCTTCTGATCGTTTAGCCGCTCTTTCTAAAAGACGGGAATGCAAGTAGAAGACGTCCCCGGGGAAAGCCTCTCGGCCTGGTGGTCGGCGTAACAATAATGACATTTGGCGATATGCTACTGCTTGTTTACTCAAATCATCATATATTATTAATGCGTGCATTCCATTATCGAGGAAATATTCCCCCAGGGCACAGCCCGAATATGGGGCCAAAAATTGGAGGGGAGCAGGATCCGAAGCGGTGGCAGCTACAATAATGGAATATTCCAATGCATTTGCTGATGAAAGAATTTGCACTAATTGTGCCACAGTCGAGCGTTTCTGCCCAATCGCCACATAGACACAATACAATTTTGCATTTTCTTTTGCCGTTGCATTCAGTTCTTTTTGGTTTAATATGGTATCTACCGCTATAGCGGTTTTTCCTGTTTGCCTGTCTCCAATTATCAATTCTCGTTGACCACGACCTATAGGAACCAGGCTATCCACCGCTTTTAAGCCTGTTTGCATGGGTTCGTGCACGGATCGACGCTCAATAATACCTGGGGCTTTCACTTCGACCCGTCTTCGTTCGTGATCGCTTAGAGAACCTCTGCCATCAATGGGTACTCCCAGAGCATCGACCACACGGCCTAACAAGGATTTTCCCGCGGGAACATCCACAATAGACCCAGTGCGCTTGACAAGATCTCCTTCTTTAATAGCCGTGTCGCTACCAAAGACAACAATACCCACATTCTCATTTTCAAGATTCAAAGCGATTCCTTTGACTTTGACCCCGCTGGTGTTGGCATTGGCAAATGATACCATTTCCCCAGCTTGAATATCCTTTAATCCATAAACACGGGCTATGCCATCTCCGACGGAGATCACGCGACCAATCTCGGAAAAAGTAACTGAGGACATGCTAGGAACAGGAACCATCACTCACTGCTACCCACAAAAATCAATTAGCCAAGTTCTTCAGAATGTCATCGGCAAAGGCTATTCGAGTCAAGAGATAGAGAAATAGACACATCCCATTGCACTGATCGGGAGGCGCTCGTAGTGACTGAGGGGGTCGAAGACCAAGAAGTGAGTTACCAAGCATTCTTCTCTAGATCCAATCTCCTGGAAAGTAAAAAGAATTTTCAGTTCCTTCTTTCGGTAAAGTAGGATTAGGGAAATCCTATTGATTGCTGCTTTCTCCAGATCCAAACCTCCAGGAAAAGCATGAAAAAAAGGCTCGAATGGTACCTCCGTCACCCCAGAATGAAAAGGCTCGTAGTTCTTGGTCTGTGAAGATGCGTTGTTAGGTGCTCCATTTTCCCATTGAGGCCGAACCTAAACCTGTGCTCGAGAGATAGTTGCCCATACACAGATAAGGAATGTATGGATTCTCGAGAAGAGAGGAGCCGCGGTGGTCCCCTCCGGACCGCACTGAGAAGCGGAATGAACAAGACTCTACTACCACGGATGAGGACCCAGACCCCGGAACGAGCGGAGATTGCCCCATGGTTGATGGCGATGCTTACTTACCTTGATATCTTTCGGACGTAATGATTGAACAATAGCAAACACTAATGACCCATACTCGTAAGGACCTAAAGGTACACCTGGATAGCTTTTCTTTTTAATGTATAACCAGAAACCGCTTTTGTTTCTCAACAGGTTTGCACCGCTCTTTAAAACGGGCACCCTGCAACCTAGACAAAATCCTCAGATGATCAATACCATACTTTTCATAGAAAGCTAATAAAGAGTATGGGTGATGAGATCTAAGAAGGAGTTTGGGTGAGATAGGAGAGCAATTATAATTAAGGTCATCGACCCGCTTAGCAAATTCACCCGCCTTCCGTTTAGTTGATACCAAATTTATTTCGAAATTGATACTCCTAAACCATGAATAAGTTCTTGGTACATTTTAGCAACCTTTTTATCACAAATCATTATATCATCTCCAAGGAGACAATAGTCCTGAAAGTGTCTACCAGGGTAAACTAATTCTGCCGCACTCCAAACAAGCACATGATGATAAAATGCAAATATAGGCCATGAAGATAAGAGTCCTAATGGCTGACCAGTGCGAAAGCGCAAAAACAGGTCAGATATAGGTTTATAATACTTGGAAGACAAAGTCCCGTTCTTAACTCTGTTTGCTTTCATCTTCTTACGCTCCTTAGGGAGAGGCTTAAAGAGGTGTGTCCCAAGTACAACATTTACACATGATACAGCAAATTGAATATCAAAGCATAAATTGAAGACTTGGAAAAGATAGTCTAATGGTACTCGATCTGTTGCCGCCTTCAGATCATAGCAATAATACTGACCCACTTGTGAAAAGGTTTCATTTGATCATAAGTACCATCCATCTTTATGCACCGAAGTACAGACATAGTCCAATTATGGACCGGAAAAAGTTTGATTGATATAGTTGCTTATAACGAAGATGATCCTTTTCCCATCACCCTCACAACTAGACACTAAACGACCAGGAATCATTGGAAAATTAATACTAAAAGTATCTAGCTTAGGTAAGACAAGAGTAGAGAATACAATTGGTCAGAAAATATTTCGTTCATTGGGTCGCGCGGATATCTAGTGCGAGCATTCCAAAGGAGACCGTGAAGGTGTTCCCAAGGAGTACCCTTTGTAGCTTTAACGAGGGCAGTGAACATGACAATTTCCGCTTCTAGTAAAGGTTCTGTTCTACTGAGCAACATAGATGCACTCTGCACCATGGTCAGATTTTGAGAGAGAGAGATGCATCCCGGTTGACGGGGCAATGGCATGGAAGTGATGACAGATTATTAGAGTCATCATGCTTTTCGAATATCACACTTGCACTATCGAATAAGTAACCGCGTAGTGGAACAATTCGGTATCCGATAGAACGTGCATACCTTAGCTCTTCAGTGAAATAAACACCAACAAACTTGCCCCTTAAGGGACGGACCGTTGACAACTGTCCCTTATACTCGGTCCGAAGAATTTAGGTGTGAGGTTTCACGCTGCTTAGAGTCTTATGTAAGTTACTTAGCTTTAATGTGTCACGATTAAAGTTATACCTATTGACAGACAAAGTCTGCTCTCATTCGAGTTCTGATGGGTTCGAAATGAGGTGCAAAGCCTTAGACGTTAGCTCGATTACGCCGCGGGTGATTAGCCCGTGTGTTAGTGCCAGGTAGTCTAGAATCTTCATTAAGGAGAAAAAGATAGATTGTAGAGTACAAGGCAGGACAACCCTTCGTGTAGGTTCGATCTGAGAACCGTAAATAAAACTTCCACAAAAGGTTGAGTCTGTTGCTTTTTATTCACAATCAAAAGACAACAAACCAAAGAAAGGAACAGATACAAGGAAAGACAAAGGGGTGGGTGATCCGATACAGTAAAAATGGAAAGAAGCTCAACACTGACTTTTTCTGTGAGGATTGCAACATGTTTGGACATTCCAAGGACAGATGCTACAAGACCATTGGTTACCCTCCTCCAAAGGAAGGGCAAGCTTAAAAATCAACATGGAATGGGGCATCTGATCAAGCTGCCAAACCAGCCCAAGCAAACATGGTGCAAGGACATGACACTTTCACTCCAGATCAGATGAAAGCATTGCAGGAAATGTTCAACAAGAACTCCTCAGGTTAATAGTGGTAGCGAACACCTTGCGCTGCACATAAAGGTTACAACCCATTTAAATGTGCGTTATGCTCAGATGTCCCCCAGACCTGGACATTCCCAGACTTGACCAAACAGGATAGAATAGGGCAATGGCTCGACCAAATAGGGAGAAGGCAAAGTCGATCTTGACCGCGAGGCACGGGGTAATAAAGTAATCTCGACCACAAGG